GTTAATGTAGCTTAAGCAATAAAGCAAGGCACTGAAAATGCCTAGATGAGTGTATTAACTCCATAAACATATAGGTTTGGTCCCAGCCTTCCTATTAACCCTTAATAGACTTACACATGCAAGCATCCACGCCCCAGTGAGAATGCCCTCCAAGTTAATAAGACTAAGAGGAGCTGGTATCAAGCACACATCCGTAGCTCATGACACCTTGCTTAGCCACACCCCCACGGGAGACAGCAGTGATAAAAATTAAGCCATAAACGAAAGTTTGACTAAGCCATATTAATCAGGGTTGGTAAATTTCGTGCCAGCCACCGCGGTCATACGACTAACCCAAGTTAATAGGCGTACGGCGTAAAGCGTGTTAAAGCACTATTCCAAATAAAGCTAAATTTCAATTAAGCTGTAAAAAGCCATAATTGCAACAAAAATAAATAACGAAAGTAACTTTACAGCTGCTGAAACACGATAGCTAGGACCCAAACTGGGATTAGATACCCCACTATGCCTAGCCCTAAACACAAATAGTTCCACAAACAAAACTATTCGCCAGAGTACTACCGGCAATAGCTTAAAACTCAAAGGACTTGGCGGTGCTTTATACCCTTCTAGAGGAGCCTGTTCTATAATCGATAAACCCCGATAAACCTCACCATTCCTCGCTAATACAGTCTATATACCGCCATCTTCAGCAAACCCTAAAAAAGGAATAAAAGTAAGCGCAATCATAACACATAAAAACGTTAGGTCAAGGTGTAACCTATGGAATGGAAAGAAATGGGCTACATTTTCTAACCTAAGAATAATTTATACATACGAAAGTTATTATGAAATTAATAACCAAAGGAGGATTTAGCAGTAAACCAAGAATAGAGTGCTTAGTTGAATTAGGCCATGAAGCACGCACACACCGCCCGTCACCCTCCTCAAGTAAGTACGATATACTCAAATTTATTAATACATATATTAATCATATGAGAGGAGACAAGTCGTAACAAGGTAAGCATACTGGAAAGTGTGCTTGGATAAATCAAGATATAGCTTAAATAAAGCACCTAGTTTACACCTAGAAGATTTCACCATACCATGAGTATCTTGAACCAATTCTAGCCCATTAGACCTATTCACACTAAACTACCAATTTATTATAAATAAAACATTTACCTACCATTAAAAGTATAGGAGATAGAAATTTTAATATGGCGCTATAGAGATAGTACCGTAAGGGAACGATGAAAGAAAAAAATCAAAGTACAAAAAAGCAAAGATTACCCCTTGTACCTTTTGCATAATGAGTTAACTAGTAAAAACTTAACAAAATGAATTTTAGCTAAGTATCCCGAAACCAGACGAGCTACTTACGAACAATTTATCGAGAACCAACTCATCTATGTAGCAAAATAGTGAGAAGATTTGTAAGTAGAGGTGAAACGCCTAACGAGCCTGGTGATAGCTGGTTGTCCAGAAAATGAATATTAGTTCAGCTTTAAAAATACCAAAAATATAAACAAATTATAATGTATTTTTAAAAGTTAGTCTAAAAAGGTACAGCCTTTTAGAAATGGATACAACCTTAATTAGAGAGTAAAACTTAATATGTATCATAGTAGGCTTAAAAGCAGCCACCAATTGAGAAAGCGTTAAAGCTCGACAATAAAACAATATTAATTCCAATAACAAATAATTAACTCCTAACCCAATACTGGACTAATCTATCAAGAATAGAAGCAATAATGTTAATATGAGTAACAAGAAATATTTCTCCCTGCATGAGTTTAAGTCAGTATCTGATAATACTCTGACTATTAACAACAAAATAAGAATAGCCCACCCATAAATAACTTATTAATTATACTGTTAATCCAACACAGGAATGCACCTAAGGAAAGATTAAAAGAAGTAAAAGGAACTCGGCAAACACTAAACCCCGCCTGTTTACCAAAAACATCACCTCTAGCATTATTAGTATTAGAGGCACTGCCTGCCCAGTGACAACCGTTAAACGGCCGCGGTATCCTGACCGTGCAAAGGTAGCATAATCACTTGTTCTCTAAATAAGGACTTGTATGAATGGCCACACGAGGGTTTTACTGTCTCTTACTTCCAATCAGTGAAATTGACCTTCCCGTGAAGAGGCGGGAATACATTAATAAGACGAGAAGACCCTATGGAGCTTTAACTACTTAGCCCAAAGAGACAAAATTTACTTCTAAGGAAACAACAACATTCTTTATGGGCTAACAGCTTTGGTTGGGGTGACCTCGGAGAATAAAAAATCCTCCGAGCGATTCTAAAGACTAGACTCACAAGTCAAATCACATAATCGCTTATTGATCCAAAAAATTGATCAACGGAACAAGTTACCCTAGGGATAACAGCGCAATCCTATTCAAGAGTCCATATCGACAATAGGGTTTACGACCTCGATGTTGGATCAGGACATCCTGATGGTGCAACCGCTATCAAAGGTTCGTTTGTTCAACGATTAAAGTCCTACGTGATCTGAGTTCAGACCGGAGCAATCCAGGTCGGTTTCTATCTATTATGTATTTCTCCCAGTACGAAAGGACCAGAGAAATAAGGCCAACTTTAAACAAGCGCCTTAAATTAATTAATGATATTATCTTAATTAACCCTACAAACATAACCCCACCCTAGAAAAGGGTTTTGTTAAGGTGGCAGAGCCCGGTAATTGCGTAAAACTTAAAACTTTATAATCAGAGATTCAAATCCTCTCCTTAACAAAATGTTTATAATTAACGTTCTAATACTAATTATCCCCATCCTATTAGCCGTAGCATTTCTTACACTAGTAGAACGAAAGGTACTAGGGTATATGCAATTTCGAAAAGGTCCAAATGTTGTAGGCCCCTACGGCCTGCTCCAACCCATTGCAGATGCCATCAAACTCTTTATCAAAGAACCACTACGACCCGCTACATCTTCAATCTCAATATTTATTTTAGCTCCTATCCTAGCCCTAAGTTTAGCTCTAACCATATGAATTCCCCTACCCATACCATATCCTCTCATTAACATAAATCTAGGGGTCCTATTCATACTAGCAATATCAAGCCTAGCCGTATATTCCATTCTCTGATCAGGCTGAGCCTCCAATTCTAAATATGCACTAATCGGAGCCCTACGGGCAGTGGCACAAACAATCTCATATGAAGTAACACTAGCCATTATCCTACTATCAGTCCTTCTAATAAACGGATCTTTCACCCTCTCTACTTTAATCATTACACAAGAACAAGTATGACTTATTTTCCCAGCATGACCCTTAGCAATAATATGATTTATCTCAACATTAGCAGAAACAAACCGAGCACCCTTTGATCTCACCGAAGGCGAATCAGAACTAGTCTCTGGCTTTAATGTAGAATATGCAGCAGGGCCATTCGCCCTATTTTTCATAGCAGAGTACGCAAACATCATTATAATAAATATTTTTACAACAATTCTATTTCTCGGAGCATTTCACAACCCAATCCTACCAGAACTCTACTCAATCAACTTTACTATTAAATCTCTACTGTTAACAATCTCCTTCCTATGAATTCGAGCATCCTATCCTCGATTTCGCTATGATCAACTAATACATTTGCTATGAAAAAATTTTTTACCCCTTACACTAGCCCTATGCATATGACATGTATCACTTCCCATTTTCCTATCAAGCATTCCCCCACAAACATAAGAAATATGTCTGACAAAAGAGTTACTTTGATAGAGTAAATAATAGAGGTTCAAGCCCTCTTATTTCTAGAATTATAGGAATTGAACCTACTCCCAAGAATCCAAAACTCTCTGTGCTCCCAGTTACACCAAATTCTAATAGTAAGGTCAGCTAATTAAGCTATCGGGCCCATACCCCGAAAATGTTGGTTTATATCCTTCCCGTACTAATAAACCCAATCATCTTTATTATTATTTTATCAACACTAATACTAGGCACTATTATTGTTATAATTAGCTCTCATTGATTGCTTGTCTGAATCGGATTTGAAATAAATATGCTCGCCATCATCCCTATTATAATAAAGAAACACAATCCGCGAGCTACAGAAGCATCCACCAAATATTTTTTAACCCAATCTACAGCCTCAATATTACTAATAATAGCCGTCATTATTAATCTAATATTCTCAGGCCAATGAACCGTAATAAAATTATTTAACCCAATGGCCTCCATACTTATAACAATAGCCCTCACCATAAAATTAGGAATAGCCCCATTTCACTTCTGAGTCCCAGAAGTAACACAAGGCATCCCTCTATCATCAGGCCTGATCCTACTCACATGACAAAAATTAGCACCCATATCAGTACTCTACCAAATTTTTCCATCCATTAATTTAAATATAATCCTAACTATTTCCATTTTATCAATTATAATTGGAGGCTGAGGAGGACTAAACCAAACACAACTACGAAAAATTATAGCATACTCATCAATCGCCCACATAGGCTGAATAACAGCAGTCCTACCATATAATCCCACAATAACACTGCTAAACCTGATCATTTATATTATTATAACTTCCACTATATTCTCACTATTTATAGCTAACTCAACTACCACCACTCTATCACTATCACACACTTGAAATAAAATACCCGTAATATCCACTCTAATCCTTGTAACCCTCCTCTCAATAGGAGGACTTCCCCCACTATCAGGATTTATACCAAAATGAATAATTATTCAAGAAATAACAAAAAATGATAGCCTCATCCTACCCACCCTCATAGCAATTACAGCACTCTTAAATTTATATTTCTACATACGACTCACATATTCTACCGCACTGACAATATTTCCTTCCGTAAATAATATAAAGATAAAATGGCAATTTCCTACTACAAAACAAATAACTCTTCTACCCACAATAGTTATTTTATCTACCATGCTACTACCACTCACACCAATCCTATCAGTACTAGAATAGGAGCTTAGGTTAGCCTAGACCAAGAGCCTTCAAAGCTCTAAGCAAGTATAATATATTTAGCTCCTGATAAGGACTGCAAGACCATATCTTACATCAATTGAATGCAAATCAACCACTTTAATTAAGCTAAGTCCTCACTAGATTGGTGGGCTCCACCCCCACGAAACTTTAGTTAACAGCTAAATACCCTAGTCAACTGGCTTCAATCTACTTCTCCCGCCGCGAAGAAAAAAAGGCGGGAGAAGCCCCGGCAGAGTTTGAAGCTGCTTCTTTGAATTTGCAATTCAACATGAAATTTCACCACAGGACCTGGTAAAAAGAGGATTATGAACCTCTATCTTTAGATTTACAGTCTAATGCTTCACTCAGCCATCTTACCTATGTTCATTAACCGCTGATTATTTTCAACTAATCATAAAGACATCGGTACCCTGTATCTATTATTTGGTGCCTGAGCAGGTATAGTAGGAACAGCCCTAAGCCTGTTAATTCGTGCTGAACTGGGTCAACCAGGGACCCTACTTGGAGATGACCAAATTTATAACGTAATTGTAACCGCACATGCATTTGTAATAATTTTCTTTATAGTAATACCCATTATGATTGGAGGATTTGGCAATTGACTAGTCCCTTTAATAATTGGTGCTCCAGACATAGCATTTCCTCGAATAAATAATATAAGCTTCTGGCTTCTCCCACCCTCTTTCCTACTACTTCTAGCATCATCTATAGTTGAAGCTGGCGCAGGAACGGGCTGAACTGTATACCCCCCTCTAGCTGGTAATCTGGCCCATGCAGGAGCTTCAGTTGACCTGACTATTTTTTCTTTACACCTAGCAGGTGTTTCTTCAATTTTAGGGGCCATTAACTTTATTACAACAATTATTAATATAAAACCCCCTGCCATATCACAATACCAAACTCCCCTGTTCGTGTGATCCGTACTAATTACCGCCGTGTTATTACTTCTCTCACTTCCTGTACTAGCAGCCGGAATTACAATACTGTTAACAGACCGAAATTTAAATACAACTTTCTTTGACCCAGCAGGAGGCGGAGACCCTATTCTGTACCAACACCTGTTCTGATTCTTTGGCCACCCTGAAGTATATATTCTTATTTTACCCGGCTTCGGTATAATTTCTCACATCGTAACATACTACTCAGGAAAAAAAGAACCGTTTGGATATATGGGAATGGTTTGGGCTATAATATCAATTGGATTCTTAGGATTTATCGTATGAGCCCACCACATGTTCACAGTTGGAATAGACGTTGACACACGAGCCTATTTCACATCAGCTACCATGATTATTGCCATCCCAACTGGAGTAAAGGTCTTTAGCTGATTGGCTACACTTCATGGAGGTAATATCAAATGATCACCTGCTATAATATGAGCCCTAGGCTTTATTTTCCTCTTTACAGTTGGAGGCCTAACAGGAATCGTTCTTGCTAATTCTTCTCTTGACATTGTTCTCCACGACACATATTACGTAGTTGCACACTTTCACTACGTACTATCAATAGGAGCCGTATTCGCTATTATAGGGGGGTTTGTTCACTGATTTCCGCTATTCTCAGGATATACCCTAAACAACACATGAGCTAAAATTCATTTCGTAATCATATTTGTGGGTGTAAATATAACTTTTTTTCCACAACATTTCCTAGGACTGTCCGGCATGCCACGACGTTACTCTGACTACCCAGATGCATATACAATATGAAATACCATCTCATCCATAGGCTCATTTATTTCTCTAACAGCAGTTATACTAATAATTTTCATTATCTGAGAAGCATTTGCATCTAAACGAGAAGTCCTGACCGTAGAACTGACAACAACAAACCTAGAGTGACTAAACGGATGTCCTCCGCCATACCACACATTTGAAGAGCCTACATACGTTAATTTAAAATAAGAAAGGAAGGAATCGAACCCCCCATAGCTGGTTTCAAGCCAACATCATAACCACTATGTCTTTCTCAATTAATGAGGTGTTAGTAAAATATTATATAACTTTGTCAAAGTTAAGTTACAGGTGAAAACCCCGTATATCTCATATGGCTTACCCCATACAATTAGGCTTCCAAGATGCAACATCACCTATTATAGAAGAATTATTACACTTCCATGACCACACATTAATAATTGTCTTTCTAATTAGCTCACTAGTACTGTACGTTATCTCATTAATGTTAACGACAAAATTAACTCACACTAGTACTATAGATGCCCAAGAAGTGGAGACAATCTGAACAATTCTACCAGCTATTATTCTAATCTTAATTGCCCTCCCTTCTTTGCGAATCTTATATATAATAGACGAGATTAATAATCCATCTCTTACAGTAAAAACTATAGGACATCAATGATACTGAAGCTATGAATATACAGACTATGAAGACCTAAGCTTTGACTCCTATATAATTCCAACATCAGAATTAAAACCTGGGGAACTACGACTACTAGAAGTGGATAACCGAGTTGTTCTACCAATAGAAATAACAATCCGAATATTGGTCTCCTCTGAAGACGTACTACACTCCTGGGCCGTACCTTCTCTAGGATTAAAAACAGATGCAATCCCAGGTCGCTTAAACCAAACAACTCTTATATCGACTCGACCAGGCCTATACTACGGACAATGCTCTGAGATCTGTGGATCGAATCACAGCTTCATACCCATTGTCCTTGAACTAGTTCCACTAAAACATTTTGAAAAATGATCTGCATCAATATTATAAAATCATTAAGAAGCTAAAACAGCACTAGCCTTTTAAGCTAGAGACTGAGGGTACAATACCCTCCTTAATGAAATGCCACAACTGGATACATCCACATGACTCATTATAATTATATCAATATTCCTAGCCCTCTTCATTATTTTCCAATTAAAAATTTCTAAACACAACTTCTACTTTAATCCAGAACCCACACCAACCAAAACACAAAAACAAAATACCCCTTGAGAAACAAAATGAACGAAAATTTATTTGCCTCTTTTATTACCCCAATAATTTTAGGTCTTCCACTCGCCACCCTTATTGTTATATTTCCTAGTCTATTATTTCCAACATCAAACCGTCTAGTTAATAACCGTCTTATTTCCCTCCAACAATGAGTACTACAACTTGTATCAAAACAAATAATAAGTATTCATAATGCTAAAGGACAAACATGGACATTAATAATTATATCCCTAATTCTATTTATTGGATCCACAAACCTCCTGGGCCTATTACCTCATTCATTTACACCAACTACACAACTATCAATAAACCTAGGCATGGCCATCCCCCTATGAGCAGGAGCTGTAATTACTGGCTTCCGCAACAAGACTAAAGCATCACTTGCCCATTTCCTCCCACAAGGAACACCAACCCCATTGATTCCTATATTAATTATTATTGAGACCATTAGTCTTTTTATTCAACCAATTGCCTTAGCTGTACGACTAACAGCCAACATTACTGCAGGACACCTGCTGATTCACCTAATCGGAGGAGCCACACTTGCACTAATAAGCATCAGTACCACAACAGCCCTTATCACATTTATTATTCTAGTACTACTTACAATTCTTGAGTTCGCAGTAGCCATAATTCAAGCCTACGTATTTACTCTCCTAGTTAGCCTCTATCTGCATGACAACACATAATGACACACCAAACCCATGCTTATCACATAGTTAATCCAAGCCCCTGACCCTTAACAGGAGCTCTATCAGCCCTACTGATAACTTCCGGCTTAATTATATGATTTCACTTTAACTCAATTATTCTACTAACACTTGGCCTAACAACAAATATACTTACAATATATCAATGATGACGAGACATTATCCGAGAAAGTACTTTCCAAGGACACCACACTCCAACCGTCCAAAAAGGCCTCCGCTATGGGATAATCCTTTTTATTATTTCTGAAGTCTTATTTTTCACCGGATTCTTCTGGGCATTTTACCACTCAAGCCTTGCCCCGACACCTGAACTAGGCGGATGCTGACCTCCAACAGGCATCAACCCACTTAACCCTCTAGAAGTCCCATTACTTAATACTTCCGTCTTACTGGCTTCAGGAGTCTCTATTACCTGGGCACATCATAGTCTTATAGAAGGAAATCGCAACCATATACTACAAGCTTTATTTATTACTATCGCACTTGGCATCTATTTTACACTACTACAAATCTCAGAATACTATGAAGCACCTTTCACCATCTCAGACGGAATTTACGGCTCAACTTTCTTTGTAGCCACAGGCTTTCACGGCCTCCACGTCATTATTGGATCTACCTTCCTAATTGTCTGCTTTTTCCGCCAATTAAAATTCCACTTTACTTCCAGCCACCATTTCGGCTTCGAAGCCGCTGCCTGATACTGACATTTCGTAGATGTAGTATGACTGTTCCTCTACGTATCTATCTATTGATGAGGCTCATATTCTTTTAGTATTAACCAGTACAACTGACTTCCAATCAGTTAGTTTCGGTGTAACCCGAAAAAGAATAATAAACCTAATATTAGCCCTTCTAACTAATTTTACACTAGCCTCACTACTTGTTATTATCGCATTCTGACTTCCTCAACTGAACGTATACTCAGAAAAAACAAGCCCATACGAATGTGGATTTGACCCCATGGGCTCGGCTCGTCTACCCTTCTCCATAAAATTCTTCTTAGTGGCCATTACATTTCTTCTCTTCGACCTAGAAATTGCACTCCTTCTACCATTACCATGAGCCTCACAAACAAATGACCTAAGCACAATACTTACTATAGCCCTTTTCCTAATTCTATTATTAGCCGCAAGCTTAGCTTACGAATGAACCCAAAAAGGACTAGAGTGAACTGAATATGGTATTTAGTTTAAAATAAAATAAATGATTTCGACTCATTAGATTGTGATTTAATTCACAATTACCAAATGTCTCTAGTATATATGAATATTATAACAGCATTCACAGTATCCCTTGCAGGATTACTAATATATCGATCCCACCTCATGTCTTCTCTCCTATGCTTAGAAGGCATGATGCTATCCCTGTTTGTATTAGCCACCTTAACAATTTTAAATTCACATTTCACCCTAGCGAGCATAATACCTATTATTTTACTAGTTTTTGCGGCTTGCGAGGCAGCACTAGGACTATCCCTACTAGTAATAGTGTCAAATACATATGGTACTGACTATGTCCAAAATCTTAATTTACTTCAATGCTAAAATATATTATTCCCACAATTATACTCATGCCTCTGACCTGACTATCAAAAGGCAATATAATTTGAATTAATTCTACAACCCACAGCTTATTAATTAGCCTCACAAGCCTTCTCCTCATAAATCAATTCAGTGATAATAGTCTCAATTTTTCATTAACATTCTTTTCCGACTCCCTGTCAATACCACTATTAATTCTAACCATATGACTTCTCCCTTTAATACTAATAGCCAGCCAACACCATTTATCAAAAGAAAGCCTTATCCGAAAAAAGCTATATATTACAATGTTAATTCTACTACAACTATTCCTAATTATAACTTTTACTGCTGCAGAACTTATTCTCTTCTATATTTTATTTGAAGCAACACTAGTCCCCACACTTATTATTATCACCCGATGAGGAAACCAAACAGAACGCCTAAACGCCGGCCTTTACTTCCTGTTTTACACACTAGTAGGTTCTCTCCCACTACTAGTTGCACTAGTCTACCTCCAAAATATTACCGGATCCCTAAACTTCTTGGTGCTCCAATACTGAGTACAACCCCTATCCAACTCCTGATCAAACGTCTTCATATGATTAGCATGTATAATAGCCTTTATAGTAAAAATACCATTATATGGTCTCCACCTTTGACTACCCAAAGCCCATGTAGAAGCCCCCATTGCAGGCTCCATAGTCCTTGCAGCAATTCTACTAAAATTAGGGGGATATGGCATGCTACGAATTACAACATTCCTAAATCCACTTACCGAATTTATAGCATATCCATTCATTATACTATCTCTATGAGGCATAATTATGACCAGTTCAATCTGTCTCCGCCAAACAGACCTCAAATCACTAATTGCATATTCCTCTGTCAGTCACATAGCACTCGTTATTGTAGCCATCCTCATTCAAACACCCTGAAGCTATATAGGAGCTACAGCCCTAATGATTGCCCACGGCCTTACTTCCTCTATACTTTTCTGCTTAGCAAACTCCAACTATGAACGAATTCACAGTCGAACAATAATTTTAGCCCGAGGCCTACAAACCCTTCTTCCACTAATAGCCACCTGATGACTCTTAGCGAGCCTAACTAATTTAGCTCTCCCCCCAACAATTAACCTAATTGGAGAATTACTCGTAGTGATATCTTCTTTTTCATGATCCAACATTACAATTATTTTAATAGGACTAAATATAGTAATTACCGCCCTATATTCTCTCTACATACTAATCATAACACAACGAGGTAAATATACACACCATATTAATGTCATCTCACCCTCCTTCACGCGAGAAAATGCCCTCATGTCATTACACATTTTACCCCTACTTCTGCTATCACTGAATCCAAAAGTCATTCTAGGAACTTTGTACTGTAAATATAGTTTAAAAAAAACATTAGATTGTGAATCTAATAATAGAAACTCATACCTTCTTATTTACCGAAAAAGTACATAGGAACTGCTAATCCCTATAATCCGTGTATAATAACACGGCTTTTTCGAACTTTTAGAGGATGGTAGATATCCGTTGGTCTTAGGAATCAAAAAATTGGTGCAACTCCAAATAAAAGTAATAAACTTATTCTCTTCCTTTACACTAATTACCCTACTATTATTAGTCATTCCCATTCTAGCTACAAGTTCTGAAAATTATAAAACCTCTAATTATCCATTCTACGTAAAAACAACCATTTCATGTGCCTTCCTCACCAGCATAATCCCCACAATAATATTTATCCACACGGGCCAAGAAATAATTATCTCTAACTGACATTGACTTACTATTCAAACCATTAAACTATCACTTAGCTTTAAAATAGATTACTTCTCAATGATATTTGTTCCAGTAGCATTATTTGTCACATGATCCATCATGGAGTTTTCAATATGATACATACACTCAGACCCTAACATTAACCAATTCTTTAAATATCTTCTCCTATTCCTTATTACTATACTTATTCTCGTCACAGCAAATAATCTATTTCAACTATTTATCGGATGAGAGGGTGTAGGAATCATATCATTCCTACTCATTGGATGATGACATGGACGAGCAGACGCAAACACAGCAGCCTTACAAGCAATTTTATATAACCGCATCGGCGATATCGGCTTTATTATAGCAATAGCCTGATTCCTCACAAACCTTAACGCCTGAGACCTCCAACAAATTTTTATATTAAATCCAAGTGATTCTAACATACCCCTAATAGGCCTCGCACTAGCCGCAACCGGAAAATCCGCCCAATTCGGCTTACATCCATGACTACCTTCCGCAATAGAAGGCCCAACTCCTGTCTCAGCACTACTCCACTCAAGCACAATAGTAGTAGCAGGTATTTTTCTACTAATCCGTTTTTATCCACTGACGGAAAACAATAAATTTGCACAATCCATCCTATTATGCCTAGGGGCTATTACTACCCTATTTACAGCAATATGTGCTCTCACTCAAAATGATATCAAAAAAATTATCGCTTTTTCTACATCCAGCCAACTCGGCCTAATAATAGTAACAATTGGTATTAATCAACCCTACCTGGCATTTCTTCACATTTGCACCCATGCCTTCTTCAAAGCTATACTATTTATGTGCTCCGGCTCCATTATCCATAGCCTAAATGATGAACAAGATATTCGAAAAATAGGAGGCCTATTCAAATCTATACCATTTACCACAACAGCCTTAATTATTGGCAGCCTCGCACTAACAGGAATGCCTTTCCTTACTGGATTTTATTCCAAAGATCTAATTATTGAAGCCGCTAATACGTCGTACACCAACGCCTGAGCCCTTTTAATAACACTAATCGCCACCTCTTTCACAGCCATCTACAGCACTCGTATCATTTTCTTTGCACTCCTAGGACAACCCCGATTTCCAACCCTAATTATTATCAACGAGAACAACCCCTTCCTAATAAACTCCATTAAACGCCTAATAGTTGGGAGCCTTTTCGCAGGATTTATTATTTCTAACAACATTCCCCCAATAACAATTCCCCAAATAACAATACCCTACCACTTAAAAATAATAGCTTTAGCAGTAACAATCCTAGGTTTTATTTTAGCACTAGAAATTAGCAACACAACCCAAAACCTAAAATTTAATTACCCAACAAACACTTTTAAATTTTCTAACATACTAGGATATTTTCCCACAATCATACACCGCCTAGCCCCTTATATAAACTTAATAATAAGTCAAAAATCAGCATCCTCTCTCCTAGATCTAATTTGACTCGAAAATATTTTACCAAAAACAACTTCACTTGCCCAAACAAAAATATCAATTATAATTACAAGCCAAAAAGGCCTAATCAAATTATATTTTTTATCTTTCCTAGTCACAATTATTATCAGCATAATCCTATTTAATTTCCACGTGTAATTTCCATAATGACTACTACACCAATTAACAAAGACCACCCAGTCACAATAACCAACCAAGTACCATAACTGTATAAAGCCGCAATCCCTATGGCCTCCTCACTAAAAAATCCAGAATCCCCCGTATCATAAATTACTCAATCCCCAAGCCCATTAAACTGAAACACAATTTCCACCTCCTCATCCTTCAACACATAATAAACCATTGCAGCTTCCATTAATAAACCAGTAATAAAAGCCCCTAAAACAGCCTTACTAGACAATCAAATCTCAGGATATTGCTCCGTAGCCATTGCCGTTGTATAGCCAAAAACCACTATCATTCCCCCCAAATAAATCAAAAACACCATTAAACCTAAAAAAGACCCACCAAAATTTAATACAATACCACAACCAACCCCACCACTCACAATTAAACCCAACCCTCCATAAATAGGCGAAGGTTTTGAAGAAAATCCCACAAAACCAAGCACAAAAATGATACTTAAAATAAATACAATGTATGTTATCATTATTCTCGCATGGAATCTAACCACGACTAATGATATGAAAAACCATCGTTGTCATTCAACTACAAGAACACCAATGACAAATATCCGAAAAACTCACCCACTAATAAAAATTGTAAACAATGCATTCATTGACCTCCCAGCCCCATCAAACATTTCATCTTGATGAAACTTTGGCTCCCTGCTAGGAATCTGCTTAATCCTACAAATCCTCACAGGCCTATTTCTAGCAATGCACTACACATCCGATACAATAACAGCATTTTCCTCGGTCGCCCATATCTGCCGAGACGTTAACTACGGCTGAATTATCCGATATATACACGCAAATGGAGCATCAATATTTTTTATTTGCCTATTTATCCATGTAGGACGAGGCCTATACTATGGATCATATACCTTTCTAGAAACATGAAATATTGGAGTAATTCTCCTATTTACAGTTATAGCCACGGCATTCGTAGGATACGTTCTACCATGAGGACAAATATCATTTTGGGGAGCAACAGTCATCACTAATCTCCTTTCAGCAATCCCGTACATTGGCACAAACCTAGTCGAATGAATCTGAGGAGGCTTTTCAGTTGATAAAGCAACCCTAACCCGATTCTTCGCCTTCCACTTTATTCTCCCATTTATCATTACAGCACTTGCTATAGTCCACCTACTTTTCCTCCACGAGACAGGATCCAATAATCCAACAGGAATTCCATCAGATGCAGATAAGATTCCTTTCCACCCCTACTATACCATCAAAGATATTCTAGGCGCCCTACTTCTAATTCTCTTTCTAATGTTACTGGTATTATTCATACCAGACCTGCTCGGAGACCCCGACAATTATACCCCAGCAAATCCACTCAATACACCCCCTCACATCAAGCCCGAATGATATTTCCTATTTGCATACGCTATTCTACGATCAATCCCTAATAAACTAGGAGGAGTCCTAGCCCTAATCTCATCCATCCTGATCCTAATCCTCATACCCCTCCTCCATACGTCTAAACAACGCAGCATAATCTTTCGACCACTCAGCCAATGCTTATTCTGAATCCTAGTAGCAGACCTACTAACACTCACATGAATTGGAGGACAGCCAGTTGAACACCCCTTCATTATTATTGGACAACTAGCATCCATTTTATATTTCCTCATTATTCTTGTACTTATGCCAATAATCAGCATAATCGAGAATAACCTCCTAAAATGAAAATAAGTCTTTGTAGTATACCCAATACACTGGTCTTGTAAACCAGAAAAGGAGAACAACTAACCTCCCTAAGACTCAAGGAAGAAGCCACAGCCCCACCGTCAACACCCAAAGCTGAAGTTCTATTTAAACTATTCCCTGACGCATATTAATATAGCTCCATAAAAATCAAGAACTTTATCAGTATTAAATTTCCAAAAACCTTTAGTAATTTAATATAGCTTTTTCACTCAACAGCCAATTTACATTTTACGTATTATTAGTCATATAAATCACATAATAACATGTATGATCTAACCTTGTAGGTCTATAGTACATAAAATTAATGTACTAGGACATATTATGTATAATAGTACATTACATTATATGCCCCATGCTTATAAGCACGTATATTCCGCTGCTTACAGTACATGGTACATGCTCTTGCTTGATTGTACATAGCACATCCAAGTCAAATCAATCCTTGTCAACATGCATATCCCGTCCACTAGATCACGAGCTTGATCACCATGCCGCGTGAAATCAACAACCCGCTTGGCAAGGATCCTCGTTCTCGCTCCGGGCCCATGTATTGTGGGGGTAGCTATTTAATGAACTTTATCAGACATCTGGTTCTTTCTTCAGGGCCATCTCATCTAAAATCGCCCACTCTTTCCTCTTAAATAAGACATCTCGATGGACTAATGACTAATCAGCCCATGCTCACACATAACTGTGGTGTCATACATTTGGTATTTTTAATTTTTGGGGGATGCTTGGACTCAGCTATGACCGTCAAAGGTCCTGACCCGGAGCATGTATTGTAGCTGGACTTAACTGCATCTTGAGCATCCCCATAATGGTAGGCGGAGGGCATTACAGTCAATGGTCACAGGACATATTTATTATTTCAAGACTCAACTTTATAATCCTATTTCCCCCCCCCCTCCTTATATAGTTATCACCTTTTTTAACACGCTTTTCCCTAGATAATATTTTAAATTTATCGCATTTTCAATACTCGAATTAGCACTCCAGAGGGAAGTAAGTATATAAGCGCCAATTTTCCTCTAATCGCACCACA